ATAGTTCCCTACCGTATCAATTTCCAATTTTTGGTCATTGAGATTTAGAGTCAATACGGATTACTATTTATATTTAAGCATAGATATTACCTCCCCTTTCCCCTCTCAAACAAATTGAAATGATTGAAGTTTTTCTATTTGGAATCGTCTTGGGTCTAATTCCTATTACTTTGGCTGGATTATTTGTAACTGCATATTTACAATACAGACGTGGTGATCAGTTGGAACTTTGATTAATTAACATCCCTTTTTTGATTGACCTCCTACTTCCTTTAATTCGCGGGAGGTCAAAATTCGATTGGTTTCATTTTTTCGGTGGTAATTTTCGACCTAGCGCGACTAACAAGAACACAGAATCACGCTCTGTAGGATTTGAACCTACGACATCGGGTTTTGGAGACCCACGTTCTACCGAACTGAACTAAGAGCGCTTTATTATCACAATGAATATTTTGTGACCCCAATATGTCTTGCATATATACTATCATAAAATCATAAAATGAAAGATTTTTTATGTATATCCAATTTTCTTTTAATCGATCTCAATTGATCCCCCGTTACTGTTCAGAAGATAAGTAATAGGTAGGGATGACAGGATTCGAACCCGTGACATTTTGTACCCAAAACAAACGCGCTACCAAGCTGCGCTACATCCCTTTCAATTGGTCTACAGTGTCATTGTAGAGAATCCCTGTTTTGTTTTCCATATCTTTATTTCTTCCATTGATATACACAAATATCTTGTCATTTCTTCTTTTTGGTCTCATATAACATATAATTATATTAAAAATAGTAAAATACTTCTATTATATTTCTATTATATTAAAGTATGAAATAAATATGAGACCCTGTAAAAAATGACTATTTTTCGAGAATTTCTGGCCTAAAGGGGCATATTTGTTTCTTTTAAGATTCAAAAAAGTACGATCTATTTTGTACATTTCAACTTGAATTAGGAATTCCGCGTACAAATACAAGCGGTCAGTCATTAAGTACATATACACATCTGGTTATATATGTATTAGCATTATGTATTAGAAATAATAAAGAAGGAGGAGAATTTAAAATGCGAGATCTAAAAACATATCTCTCCGTGGCACCGGTAGTAAGTACTCTATGGTTCGGGTCTTTAGCAGGTTTATTGATAGAAATCAATCGTTTTTTTCCGGATGCGTTGATATTCCCCTTTTTTTCATTCTAGTTATTGATATGGTAGGGGGGGAAGAGGATTAGAGATAGAATCCAATATCTGTAACTAATCCCTTCCCTTCTTTTTTTTTTTCGAATATACGTTAGAAAAACAAAAAGGGGATTCCCCCTCGGTGAAACTAGTAATTCGGGCCAGGCTCAAATTTAAATAAAATTAATAAAAAATAGAGTAAAATGTGATGGTTGGGGCAACAATATCATACAAGATCAAGATACTTAAATAAAAATTAAATGCTGTACGGCAATTTAAAATTCTAAATCGAGTAATATAGTTAGAAATCATTATATTAATTACTTATTAATATATTGTTATTATTACTATATTGATTTATATTGATTTATTGCAACGAAACCTTTCTTTCATAATTCGATTTCGAGTTACCTGTTTTTTTTGTTCCTTTCTTCTTCCTCGTTTCGGATCGGAAAATCAAAGAATTGAATGAATTAAAAACCAAAGGAGGCTCATGGCCAAGGGTAAAGATGTCCGAGTAACGGTGATTTTGGAATGTACCAGTTGTGTTCGAAATCGTGTTAATAAGGAATCAACGGGCATTTCCAGATATATTACTCAAAAGAATCGACATAATACGCCTAGTCGATTGGAATTGAGAAAATTCTGTCCCTGTTGTTCCAAACATACGATTCACGGGGAGATAAAGAAATAGATCGACCGGTCACTCGTGTGTCAGTCTTCCGTTCCAAGGAAGATCAAAAATGACATATTAGATATATCTAATATATACCAATATAGAATATATATATTAATTTTAATAGAAACAAACCAAATCCTATTTCGATCAGATCAACCGTGATGGAGAATTAAGAAATAGGATTAGGATCTTTTCTTTAGGATAAGGAATAAACAAACCATGGATAAATCCAAGCGAATCTTTCTTAAATCCAAGCGATCTTTTCGTAGGCGTTTGCCTCCGATCCAATCGGGGGATCGAATTGATTATAGAAACATGAGTTTAATTAGTCGATTTATTAGCGAACAAGGAAAAATATTATCTAGACGGGTGAATCGATTGACCTTAAAACAACAACGATTAATTACTATTGCTATAAAACAAGCTCGTATTTTATCTCCGTTACCTTTTCTTAATAATGAGAAACAATTTGAAAGAAGCGAGTCAACCGCTAGAACTACTGGTCTTAGAACCAGAAAAAAAATAGGCTGACTCTTGAATTGAATCAAAAAAATCTCAATCCAAACTCAAATGCGGATTGACGCTTTTTTTTTTTTCTAAAAATAGGAAATCCAGATTTGATTGTCGTGTCGTTTGAAAAAAAAAAAAAAAAAAAAAAATTGGGGAAGAATAGAAGAATAAGAAATATTTTTTATTCAACATGTTTCTTCATTTTCATTTTGACGACTTTTTCATATTTTATCATACTAATTTCTACTCTACCTTCCCAGAGTTCATTCTCCCGGGAACTCCCATTCCAACGGATTCCCCTCACTCTCTTTATTTTATGATCTCGTTGGAAATCATATAAAGACAACTCTTATTTAATATAGCTATTTGTGCAAGTATTTTACGATTAAGAAGCAATTGTTTCTTGTACAGATTGTGTATTAATTTACTATAACTAAAGTATACTTTATTGTCTCGAATTACTGCATTTATACGAGTAATCCACAAACGACGAAAATCTCTCTTTTGTCTACCCCTATCCCGATGAGCCGAAACCAAAGCTCTTATTTTCTGTTGAGTAATAGTCCGAGTAAGTCTTGAATGAGCCCCTCGAAAAGTTGATGCAAATAAACGGATTTTTGTTCTACGTCTTCGAGCTATATACCCTCGTTTAATTCTGGTCATTGAATAAATGAAACTTTGATGAATAACTAATTGATTTCCTTTCTTTCAGTTATTCCCTTTCCGTGTCCTAGTCTATTAATAACAAAACGGATTCTTCCAATGTATAAAATAAAAATTCCAATGGCTTTTGCTACTCTAACCTTCCCGACCACGATTTTTTTCTAGGCATTTCGCCTAGAAATCAAAATTGTATTGATACTAGGTATCAAAAACACATAGTAAATAAAAAAGTAATAAATATAAATGGATTATAGTGGTTTCCATCGTTTCTATGGTTACTTCTTAAACGGCGAGGTCCTCTCTATACACCGGAGCCCTTCCTTCATTTAATCAATGTTATTGTTAACTTGTACAGTTCACACCCTTTGGCTCTACCCATAATTATCTAGTACTAGGTCTTTCACAACGAGATCTAGTTATACAGTAACGGTATTTAATTATGAAGATTTGCTGAGTAGCTGACCCTGTTAGTCCGTTCTTGCAAGAATAAGGCCTAAAAATTTGACTTTTTAAAATAGGATTTCCCCTGCTTAATGAATACCATTTGCTATCAATGGGGAATCCTTTCTCATCTTAAATTTAAAATTGAGGTGATTGGATTTGCACCAACGGGAACCATACATTTGATACCCAATCGAAGGATAGATCTTTTTTTAAGATATTGAATATTCAATGGAGTTCGTCCATTCTATTCTATCCTACTCACTGGTACGGATCGGTGATACTGGATCAATTGTTTTCTTTCTTTTGTCCTAGTCCATGGTCTGAACGAGTCGCACATACACCCTAGTACATGTTCCTCGTCGCTGAGGACATCCTCCAAGAGCGGGGGATTTCGTGACATTTCTGATTGGCTGTCTTGTGTTTCTAATAAGTTGTTTAATAGTTGGCATGTTGAATCATATATATAATGGGCTGGTTTAGATCGATCTTAACCGGATGCTTAGGAATTCTTTTTTTTTTTTTTTTCATTTCTATATTAAGAAATTAATAAATAGAATATTAAATCCGGTAAGAAGATAAAATACCAAATCACGAATTCATGTGAAATCCTTGTTCTTTTTCTTTTTTATTCAGTCGCTACAAGATCAACAATTCCATGAGCTTGGGCTTCTGTTGCTGACATAAAAACATCTCTTTCCATGTCTTCGGATACAACCCATAGGGGTTTGCCTGTCCTTTGTGCATAAACCCTTGTGATGGTTTCGCGCAGCTTCAGCAGCTCTTCCGCTTCCAGGACAAATTCTCCCGTCTGTGCCTCATAAAAAGAACTAGCAGGTTGATGGATCATTACCCTGATAATATATGATATAACATAAAAAATGTTTCTTCTATCTCGCATGATGAAAGTGAGGAGATAAAGAATAATCAAAAAGATATAATTGAACAACCGTACAGGCATCTTTTGCGCATTGCATACGGCTCTATAATGGAATTCATTTTTTTTTACCTTACCTTACTTACATCGAAGAAATATAAAATAAATGATAGGGTCTATCAGACTCGGGTTGGTAAATGATCCAATAACCATCCTTCCTTTTGTAGTAGTTCAAAAATACTATAAAAATACTATGATGGTTCCGTTGCTTTATATATTTATTTCGTCTGTTATTTAGCAATCCCAAAGTTTCTTTTTTTTTTTTCAAATAAAAAAACAAGATTTATTTTCAGATTCTTTCATAACCTAAATATTGTTAAGATTAAGAGCCCCTGCTGTGAAAACAAAAAAGTTTGTGACGCTGAAATAGGCCTCCCGATAGATTGGCTAAAATCGAAAATGCCTTTTTATCTCATACTACTCTTTCGATACGTAATCTAAGGGTTTAAAAAAAATTTCTCATATCGAATTCGAAGTGCCATGCTATTATTACTTAATATTCATATAGTGCGAAGGCATAGTTTTCTTTTTTTCTCTCAAATCAAATAAAAAACTCATTGGCGCCGAGCGTGAGGGAATGCTAGACGTTTGGTAATTTCCCCTCCAACAAGAATAAAAGATCCCATCGAAGCGGCTAATCCCATGCATATTGTCTGTATATCTGGTCGCACAAATTGCATAGTATCATAAATAGCTACTCCGGGTATTACCCATCCGCCAGGAGAGTTTATAAACAAATACAGATCTTTGGTATCATCCTCTATGCTGAGATATACCATAAGACCAATAAGTTGATTCGAGATCTCGCTATCAACCCCTTGGCCTAAAAAAAGTAATCTTTCTCGATAAAGTCGGTTGATTGGGATAAAACGGTATCCCTTAGAAACCGTACATGCACCTTTTGATGCATACGGTTCAACAAAAATCATGAAAAAAGGAATCAATGTGTAGATTCTAGCTTTTTTTTCCTAACAGGTTTTTTTAACTTATAAAATGGACTTTTCTTTCATTTTTCAAGAAAGATGAGTTTTGGCCTGTTTTGTTTATCTAAAAAAAAAATTGCTAAACTTATCTGACTAACTTCTCATTGATGTATTGTTTCATCGAAATACAATCTAAATCGCGATGTAATTTTCTTGTTCCTGACTGGGCTTCTTCAATTTTTTTAGGTTTATGCTCTACTCCGAGTAAAGATCCGCCCGATTTGGATTTGTACATATAGGACAAATGCCCCAATACCACGTCCTTTTGCTATGACTTCCCCATTTTTTTTTTTCAATTTATTTCATGTCTTCCAACAAATATTCAACGCATTTATCATATTACTCGGTTGATTAACAGTTTGAGATCACTTCTATTTCTAAATAAATAGAAATAACTAAAATATGATATAAATATGATATTAAGTCGTAATCATAAATATATTTATTACCAATTGGTTTTCTTTCTAAACGGAGCCTGGATACTTCATTTGATTGGTCTAACCAAGCCAACCATAAATTATTCTAATTGATAATATTAGTCCGTATACCCTCCCTAAAAAATGGATCTAATTGCACTTCACGCTCCAAATTTTTGATAATTGAATCAATCTTTCTCGGGCGAAAGAGGGGATATCTCGATCGGGGAAGAGAACGGGGAAATACCGTATGCCCAATATATTTGACAAGTCGCACTATACGTCAATCCACAATGCATCTTCCTCTCCAGGACTTCGAAAAGGTACTCTTGGAACACCAATAGGCATTAAATAAAAGAAAAATTAAGTACTATATCTCACTTTGATGTGAAAGCGTAACAGTGGGTTTAGTGGCCTAATACTATTGATTTTATTATCCTATTTTATCCACAGATTGACATTGACTAAGTTCATAAAAAAAGAAGACAAAATGAATAAAGGAAAATTCTTACAAATGAGTCCTTTGAATGATGAACAAATATATATATATTCACCCATATAAAATGGTATCAACCCCCTTACCATTGCGTATTGTTACTTATCGGGTGTAGAATAGATCTGCTTCTTTTTGTTCCTACGAACAAAATAGTTTCATTATTACTAAAAGTAATTATTACGAAAAGCATCAAACAAATATTAATCCTTTCCCCGAGAGAATCCCCTAAAAAAGGGGTCTATAGCATAGCTTTTTCCAATGCAATAAAGTTACATTGTGTCTATTTTTCGTTGATAAAGGGGTATTTCCATGGGTTTGCCTTGGTATCGTGTTCATACCGTCGTATTGAATGATCCCGGTCGTTTGATTTCTGTCCATATAATGCATACGGCTCTGGTTGCTGGTTGGGCCGGTTCGATGGCTCTATACGAATTAGCCGTTTTTGATCCCTCTGATCCTGTTCTTGATCCAATGTGGAGACAGGGTATGTTCGTTATACCCTTCATGACTCGTTTAGGAATAACGAATTCATGGGGCGGTTGGAGTATTACAGGGGGGACTGTAACGAATCCGGGTATTTGGAGTTACGAAGGTGTGGCCGGGGCACATATTGTGTTTTCTGGCTTGTGTTTTTTGGCAGCTATCTGGCATTGGGTGTATTGGGATCTAGAAATATTTACTGATGAACGTACAGGAAAACCCTCTTTGGATTTGCCTAAGATCTTTGGAATTCATTTATTTCTCTCAGGGGTGGCTTGCTTTGGTTTTGGTGCATTTCATGTAACAGGATTGTATGGTCCTGGAATATGGGTGTCCGATCCTTATGGACTAACCGGAAGGGTACAGGCCGTAAATCCAGCGTGGGGTGTGGAGGGTTTTGATCCTTTTGTTCCGGGAGGAATAGCTTCTCATCATATTGCAGCAGGGACCTTAGGTATATTGGCAGGTCTATTTCATCTTAGTGTTCGTCCACCCCAACGCCTATACAAAGGATTGCGTATGGGAAATATTGAAACCGTCCTTTCCAGTAGTATTGCTGCTGTCTTTTTTGCAGCTTTTGTAGTTGCTGGAACTATGTGGTATGGTTCAGCAACTACTCCGATTGAATTGTTTGGTCCCACGCGCTATCAATGGGATCAAGGATACTTCCAACAAGAAATATATCGAAGAATTGGTGCTGGCTTAGCCGAAAATCAAAGTTTATCCGAAGCTTGGTCTAAAATTCCTGAAAAACTAGCTTTTTATGATTACATCGGCAATAATCCGGCAAAAGGGGGATTATTCAGAGCGGGCTCAATGGACAACGGGGATGGAATAGCTGTTGGGTGGTTAGGACATCCTATCTTTAGAGATAAAGAGGGGCATGAACTTTTTGTACGTCGTATGCCGACGTTTTTTGAAACATTTCCAGTTGTTTTGGTCGACGGGGATGGAATTGTTAGAGCCGATGTTCCTTTTAGAAGAGCAGAATCAAAATATAGTGTCGAACAAGTAGGTGTAACTGTTGAGTTCTATGGCGGCGAACTGAATGGAGTCAGTTATAGTGACCCTGCTACTGTGAAAAAATATGCTAGACGTGCTCAATTGGGTGAAATTTTTGAATTAGACCGTGCTACTTTGAAATCCGATGGTGTTTTTCGTAGCAGTCCAAGGGGTTGGTTTACCTTTGGGCATGCTTCGTTTGCTTTGCTCTTCTTCTTCGGACACATTTGGCATGGTGCTAGAACCTTGTTTAGAGATGTTTTTGCTGGTATTGATCCGGATTTAGATGCTCAAGTGGAATTTGGAGCATTCCAAAAACTTGGAGATCCAACTACACGAAGACAGGTAGTTTGATACAATATTGCTTTGTTACTTTTCGTTTTTATTTTATTTGACTGACTATAGGTTGGGGTACCGGATAAATCTTGATTTGACATTTGACTCGCTGCTTTTTCTTTGACTTTTGTTCTTTCTTTATCCGGGAGACGGTCCAAAATAAACAGGTATGGAAGCTATAATTGTAAACCACGATCGAATCTATGGAAGCATTGGTTTATACATTCCTTTTAGTCTCAACTCTAGGAATAATTTTTTTCGCTATCTTTTTTCGCGAACCGCCTAAAGTTCCAACTAAAAAGTAAAAGGGTGAAATGATTTTTCATTATCTTAATTGAAAGTAATGATCCTCCCAATAGTGGGAGGATCATTACTTCGACTAGTCCCCGTGTTCCTCGAATGGATCTCTTAGTTGTTGAGAGGGTTGCCCAAACGCAGTATATAAGGCGTACCCAGTAAAACTTACAAGTAAACCAGATAAAAAGATGGCGACTAGGGTTGCTGTTTCCATTATTATATAGTTTTAAGACATTATGTAGTTTTAAGACCACAATGGATCTATGATAAGATCATTTATTTACAACGGAATGGTATACAAAGTCAACAGATCTTAATGAATATAAAATATTATGGCTACACAAACCGTTGAGGGTAGTTCTAGATCTGGCCGCCCAAAACGAACTAATGCCGGGAGCTTATTGAAACCATTGAATTCAGAATATGGTAAAGTAGCTCCTGGTTGGGGAACTACTCCTTTGATGGGTCTTGCAATGGCTCTATTTGCAGTATTTCTATCTATTATTTTGGAGATTTATAATTCTTCCATTTTACTGGATGGAATTTCAATGAATTAGATTTACAAGAACCATTAACTAGCTTTTTCAATCCAAAGTGAAGCGTTTAGTTTTCTGATTTTTATCCCATTCTATTTTGGTAGTTCGACCGTGGAATTTCTTTTTTTCTGTATTTCCGGAATATGAGTGTGTGACTTGGTATAATTGATCCTATGGCTAGTACAGAGAATAGATCTGTCATCTTGATAGAGATGGTTTTACTTCGTCAGATATCCGTTTTAGTATCTGGAGCACGGAATATATGAAATAGATTACTATAGATTACTAAAGTATTAGAACTATGATTCATACTTAATAGTCAGACCTCGTGGCCGGACTTCAAAAAATTTTTAAAAGAGTTAGAAGTTATAAATAGAAAGATTTTGATTCTTTCAAACTTCCGTTTATGCTTATTTTGATCAAAGGACAAAGATTTCTTTTGATTTTTCGTCATTAGATCTAGTCATTGAATAAGTGATGATCCAACGGTTCTTAACTCAGGGAATTTTGGGACTTAGTTTGAGAAGGTTTTATTGAATCATCGTGGTTCTAGTATGAATCTGAGGTTTTAATCGATTCATAGGGTCTTAACAAGAGAATTCCTATCAATAAAAAAAAAAAAAACAGCAGTAAAGCCGCATTACACATAAATAACAACAAAGAAAATAGGTAAATAGAAGATTCAAGAGGCCTATAACGATCAATATAGAGACGAATGAGCCGACTTGATTTTTTAGCATTATAACCACAAAGAATAGTTTTCGGGTTTTTATTCTTTCATATCTTAAGAAAAAATGGAATCATAAAATTAATAAATTTTAAACTTGCTATTCCACACATCCGTTAGAACTATAGTATTGGGGTGTTTCTGTTTGAGCCGTACGAGATGAAATTTTCATATACGGTTCTCGGGGGGGGTCTCCTTGGTTTACCTATCTCAATAAAATCTATGATTGGTTCGAAGAACGTCTTGAGATTCAGGCAATTGCAGATGATATAACTAGTAAATATGTTCCTCCTCACGTCAACATATTTTATTGTCTA